CTTCAATACACAATTAATCCTAAGGATCTATAGGATTGGTGTATTCTTTTACATCTCTAGTTTCGGATCCTGGGTCGAGCCAAGTATCACAACTTCTTCTACCCATCTTGTATATTGTCCTTTTCATTCCGTGTTGGAATATGAACCGTGTTGGAATATGAACTTATTCATATTAATAATTCATATTAATAGACGAAATCTTACGAAAAATGTTCTTCTTCATAGTCGTATAATATTTATAAGATTATAAGAAAAGAAATATTTAGTTTCTCGACGTGAATTTGATATAACATGACAAATTCTTATTCTACTTATATTTTTTATTTTTATTTTTTTTAGTATTTAGTTCTATTTCTAATTGTTCTATTTATAATTATTCTAATATTTCTAAATATTTAGAATTAGAAATATTTAGAATTATTAAAATTGAAAAAAAAAATGGAAAATGTGGTTTTTGATATTTCCTATATAGTGAAGTGATACTTTGGGTTTTTACAAAAGCAAAAGAGAATCCTTTTTTTTTTCAAAACCTATTCCTTATTTTGTTATATTAGTTAATACTCCTAGTGATTGAATCGATATGTGTATTCTGGGCGGAAATGCAATATTGAAATGATTTTTCTTTTCATCGAATGATTATTCATTTATTTATTTTGATGTAAATTAAATATCGGAAGGAAAGCTTTATGAAAAAATGGTGGTTCAGTTCGATAGTATCCAAGGGGGAGTTAGAATACAGATGTAAGTTAAGTAAATCAAGGGGTAGTCTTGATCCTCTTGAAAATACCAGTGTAAGCGAAGATCCGATTATAAATGATACAAATAAGAACACCCCTAGTTGGAGCAATAGTGACAGTTCTAGTGACAGTAATGTTGATCGTTTAGTCGGTGTCAGGGATATTCGGAATTTCAATGATGATAATACTTTTTTAGTTAGAGATAATAATAGGAACAGTTATTCCATATATTTTGATATTGAAAATCAAGTTTTTGAGATTGACAATCATCATTCCTTTCTGAATGAATTAGAAAGTTTGTTTTATAGTTATTGGAATTTGAGTTATCTGAATAATGGGTCTAGGAGTAACGACTCCTACTATGATCATTATATGTATGATTATGATCATTATATGTATGATACTAAATATAATTGGAATAATTCCATCAATAATTGCATTGACATTTATCTTTGTTCTCAAATCTGTCTTGATAGTTATATTTTAAGTGGTAGTGACAATTACAGTGAAAGTTACATTTATAGTTATAGTTACATTTGTGGTGAAGTCGGAAATAGTAATGAAAACGAGAATTCCCGTTTAAAAACTCGTACAAATGGTAGCGATTTCATTATAAAAGAAAGTTCTAATGATCTTGATGTAACTCAAAAATACAGGCATTTGTGGGTTCAATGCGAAATTTGTTATGGATTAAATTATAAGAAATTTTTGAAGTCAAGAATGAATATTTGTGAACAATGTGGATATCATTTGAAAATGAGTAGTTCAGATAGAATTGAACTTTCGATTGATTCCGGAACGTGGGATCCTAGGGATGAAGACATGGTATCTTTGGATCCCATTGAATTTCATTCGGAGGAGGAACCTTATAAAGATCGTATTGATTCTTATCAAAGAAACACGGGATTAACCGAGGCTGTTCAAACAGGCACAGGTCAGCTATACGGCATTCCCGTCGCAATTGGGGTTATGGATTTTCAATTTATGGGGGGTAGTATGGGATCCGTAGTAGGTGAGAAAATCACTCGTTTGATCGAGTATGCTACCAATAAATTTGTACCGCTTATTCTAGTGTGTGCTTCCGGAGGAGCACGCATGCAAGAAGGAAGTTTGAGCTTGATGCAAATGGCTAAAATATCTTCCGCTTTATATCATTATCAATCGAATAAAAAGTTATTTTATGTATCAATCCTTACATCTCCTACGACTGGTGGGGTGACAGCTAGTTTTGGTATGTTAGGGGATATCATTATTGCTGAACCCAACGCCTACATTGCATTTGCCGGTAAAAGAGTAATTGAACAAACATTGAATAAAATAGTACCTGAGGGTTCACAAGCGGCCGAATTTTTATTCCATAAGGGCTTATTCGATCCAATCGTACCACGTAATCCTTTAAAAAGTGTTCTGAATGAGTTATTTCAGCTCCATACTTTCTTTCCTTTGAATCATAAAGAAAGGGGGGCCTTAATTATTAATTAGTTAATTAAATTAATTCATTTTATTAGTGAATTTTTTTTTTATTTCTGGCGAACAAATATTTATTTATCGTTTATCAGAATCCAAGGAAAAATCGATTCCTTGGATTTTTTTTTAGTGACATAAGATAAGAGTCAATTGTAGAAAGAATCATGTAAATAATTTTTTTATGTCGATAGTTCTGATTACTAATTAGGAAACCTCTATCAACAAGATAAAAGAGTGAATTCTTTCTTCCGAGAAATTCAATTGGACAGGGTAAATACTAAAGAAAACGAATTTCATGTTCTTTTCTTACCTATGTATTGTATAGAAAATAGGGAGTCTTCCGTATTTCTATAATCCCTACGAATCCCTCCTTTTTTTTTTTACTAAAAATCCCTCTTGCTTCATCGAATTGGAACGAGTTTTTCGGTAATTTAGAAGCGGAAAAAATTCTTTATTCGTTATAAAAATTCTTTATTCGTTATTAAAATTCAAATTATAAGACAAGAAAAAGATAATACAAGAAGAATAAAAAAGAAATGGATTATCATACATATATTTTATGTAGAAAGATGAAGAAATTCATTTAGTTAGTTCTCCACTCCTTGCACTTTATTAGATATACTCATATATACTCATATATACTCACTTAAGATATACTTAACTCTCACGTAGATATACTTTTAACTTAATAGAATTATATACGAATTATAATGATTTTAAGATATATTTTTAACAATATAATATATTTTAACAATATAATATAAAAATAATAAATAAAAAAATTAATATAACTATATAACTATAATATTAATATAATTATAATATTAATATAATTAGAATAACAAATAACAGAACTATAATAATAAATAACAGGTACAAAAGGTGCCCATTCTATGACAATTCTCAACAACTTACCCTCTATTTTTGTGCCTTTAGTAGGCTTAGTATTTCCGGCAATTGCAATGGCTTCTTTATCTCTTCATGTTCAAAAAAACAAGATTTTTTAGCTCTGCTGGGGCAAATTGAATTTCCGACATATATATTTTTCAAGACTTAGACTTGGGTTATAACACAAATATCTATTTAGTATAATATCATATAAAACGCGACTTCCTTCAAACATAAATGAAACTTAGTCAAGCGTAATATAGGATATGTGAGGAAATGAAATGAGCTATTTGAAAATAAGTCGAGATTGGACAGATAGATGAATAAAAGCTAAGCCAATGTATCTATATGTGTATAGATGCAGATCATATGAAAGAAAGGGCTCCTATTTTTTTATTTTAGATCTAACGAATTTCATGAATTCCTCCTAAAGGTTCACATCATAATAATGCGAATTGATGAAAGTTACTCCGGAAAAAAGTAAGATCAAATTCATTTATGCTAGTCTCCTACTTCTAATAAAATGCAACTGAATTTAATATGAGTTCTCGATCAGAACATATATGGATAGAGTTTATAGCGGGGTCTCGAAAAACAAGTAATTTCTGTTGGGCCTTTATACTTTTTTTAGGTTCTTGGGGGTTTTTATTGGTTGGAATTTCCAGCTATCTTGACAGAAATTTGATATCTTTATTTCCGTCTCAGCAAATAATTTTTTTTCCACAAGGGGTCGTGATGTCTTTCTATGGGATCGCCGGTTTATTTATTAGTTCTTATTTGTGGTGTACAATTTCTTGGAATGTAGGTAGTGGTTATGATCGATTCGATAGAAAAGAAGGAATAGTGTGCATTTTTCGTTGGGGGTTTCCTGGAAAAAATCGGCGCATCTTACTCCGATTCCTTATGAACGATATTCAGTCTATCAGAATAGAAGTTAAAGAAGGTATTTATGCTCGGCGTGTCCTTTATATGGAAATCAGAGGCCAGGGGGCCATTCCTTTGACTTGTACTGATGAGAATTTGACTCCACGAGAAATGGAACAAAAAGCCGCGAAATTGGCCTATTTTTTGCGTGTACCAATTGAAGTATTTTGAAATCAACTGAGGAATGAACATTTTCTTAGCAGAAGGAAAAATCCAAGAGTCATCTTTTGTTCGATAGCACAACCTAATTGAAATTTTTTCACAATACTGATGAACCAAAGAAAATGTATTATATATATACCAAATACCAAATATACAAACAATTATAAATACAAACAATTATAAAAAAAAATAAAACTTTCCGCAATTTTTTTTTCAAAATATCAAATATTTTGATAGAAAGAAATTCTTTTATTTCGAAATACTAATTGGAAGTGTCTCTTTTGGACATTCGTCGAAAAGAGGGAATTGCTTCGAATTTGAACAATTGAGATATCCAGAAACAATATTGTTTTCCTCATTCGTGTACGCTTTCTTAGGCTATTTCTGTAGTCTTTCTAAATTCAAGGGCTAACCAGTGACTCACAAATAAAAAAGAGGGAATAGATTAATAAGTTCGAAACCTTGTAATAGAATTTATGCTTGATAGAAATATTAGATCGTATAGAGTCGACGAATGAGGTGAGTTCATTAAAAATTCACATACGAAAAATGGAAAAAAAAAAATATTCATTCCCCTTCTATATCTTACATCTCTAGTATTTTTGCTATGGTGGATCCCCTTTTCATTTAATAAAAGTCTGGAATCTTGGGTTATTAATTGGTGGAATACTAGTAAATCCGAAACCCTTTTTAATGATATCCAAGAAAAGAGTATTCTAGAAAAATTCCTAGAATTAGAAGAACTTTTGCTCTTGAACGAACTGATAAAGGAATATCCGGAAACACATCTACAAAAATTTCGTATCGGAATCCACCAAGAAACGATCGAATTGATCAGGATGTACAATGAGGTTGGTATCCATACGATTTTTCACTTCTCGACAAATATAATCTGTTTCATTATTTTAAGTGGTTATTTTATTCTAAGTAATGAAAAACTTATTATTCTTAATTCTTGGGTGCAAGAATTCCTATATAACTTAAGTGACACAATAAAAGCTTTTTCTATTCTTTTATTAACCGATTTATGTATAGGATTCCATTCACCCCACGGTTGGGAACTAATGATTGGCTCTATCTACAAAGATTTTGGATTTGCTCATAATGATCAAATTATATCTGGGCTTGTTTCCACTTTTCCAGTCATTCTCGATACCATTTTTAAATATTGGATCTTCCGTTATTTAAATCGTATATCTCCGTCACTTGTAGTGATTTATCATTCCATGAATGACTGAAAAATGATCCACTGATCCAATTAGAATGGTTGTTATTTGATTTTGTACATAAGCAAAATATTCCAAATCTTCCTTTTTTTTATACACTTCTTTTTTTTCTATACATTTAAGAGTCTATACATCCAAGAGATTCAGATTCTTCTCACATTTTCGTTTTAGTAAACATTTTTCAGTCAATACCAGCATCGTGGATAGGGAACTTTATTAGCGACCTATCTAATTTTATTGTAGAAATTTTCGGGATCAACGATTGTACCATGCAAAATAGAAAGACCTTTTCTTGTATAAAGGAAGAGATTACTCGCTCCATTTCCGTATCACTCATGATATATATAATAACTCGGTCATCCATTTCAAATGCATATCCCATTTTTGCACAGCAGGGTTATGAAAATCCGCGCGAAGCAACTGGCCGTATTGTATGTGCAAATTGTCATTTGGCGAATAAGCCCGTGGATATTGAAGTTCCACAGGCAGTACTTCCTGATACTGTATTTGAAGCAGTTGTTCGAATTCCTTATGATATGCAACTGAAACAAGTTCTTGCTAATGGCAAAAAGGGGGCTTTGAATGTGGGGGCTGTTCTTATTTTACCCGAGGGATTTGAATTAGCCCCCCCTGCTCGTATTTCGCCAGAGATGAAAGAAAAGATAGGTAATCTGTCTTTTCAGAGCTATCGTCCCACTAAAAAAAATATTCTTGTGATAGGTCCCGTTCCTGGTCAGAAATATAGTGAAATTACCTTTCCTATTCTTTCTCCGGACCCCGCTAATAAGAAAGATGCTCACTTTTTAAAATATCCCATATACGTAGGCGGAAACAGAGGCAGGGGTCAAATTTATCCCGACGGGAGCAAGAGTAACAATACGGTTTATAATGCTACAGCAGCGGGGATAGTAAGCAAAATCATACGAAAAGAAAAGGGGGGGTACGAAATAACCATAACGGATGCGTCAGAAGGACGTCAAGTAATTGATAGTATACCTCCAGGACCAGAACTTCTTGTTTCAGAAGGCGAATCCATCAAACTTGATCAACCATTAACTAGTAATCCAAATGTGGGCGGATTTGGTCAGGGGGATGCGGAAATAGTGCTTCAAGACCCATTACGTGTCCAAGGTCTTTTGGTCTTTTTTGCATCGGTTATTTTGGCACAAATTTTTTTAGTTCTTAAAAAGAAACAGTTTGAGAAGGTTCAATTATCCGAAATGAATTTCTAGATCCGCGGATTTATCAGCATCAAGTTCTTAAAAAAGCATCAAGTTATTAAAAAGAAAACAATTTTTGTTGGCAATTATGTGTGATCAAAAAAAAATTGTCAAAAGCCTTTTTCTTTTGTTTCTATTTTTTTTATACCAGATTGGGGGAATTACTTGTACCGCATTTCGAGTCATAGTATAGATATTGGTAAAAAGACGAGTTGAATTTATCCCCTCTTTTTTTTTTTCTTTTTTTAATCTAACTGGGAGGACGGTGTAATTATGTCACTATTGTCAGATTTAATTGTCATAGAATATATCAATTGTCATAGAATATATCAATAACTTTTTCTATTCTAATAGAATCAAATTCGACTCGATACTAAGCATAAGATAAGTAAGTAGAACAGCAAAGGATAAATGCGGAGAATAAGGGAGTATAGAAGGTATTATTCTATGGGTCTTTCTAGCCTTCGACACAAGAAAATATGGGAAAATTTCCTTTTCTTGTGTTGAAATAATAATGATTCTGGATCCCATTTGTCTAAGATTCCCATTCTTAGTTTATTTTTTTCCAGGTTTATGATAACTTCTCCTTCTTTTTTATACGTATAAATTCTATTTATTACGTATAAATAAAATACGTATAAATAAAAAGTAGTGGACAAATAAAAAAGTAAAGGGAAATTTTTTGAGAAAATAGAACTTCGTCAATGAATTTCTAAAAAAAATTTCCACTTTGATTACTTTAGATTAGTTTGATTAGATATTAAATATTAAAATAAATTCAAATAAATAGCATACAGTTCTATTAGTATAGCAAAATTGGCATGATATCGGATCTACATAAAAAAATATAAATCTAGAATATAGAAAATACATATT